AAAGGTTCCAGAAGATGTTGATCGTAAATAACAGGATTGTTTATGAAAAAAAACTAATAAAAATTCACATTCAGATACATAAGAATTGTACAAGAACCAAAATAGTCTTTTATTTTCTTTTGAAAAAACATAAATAGTTTTATTACTCTGAATAGTTTTATTCAGATTCTGATATTTATGTAGAAAGAATCGCAATAAATGTAAAGAGGGAACATCTTGAATCCAGCATTGAAGGATTTGAACCAAAATTTCAAAATGGATAGGATGGGGTATTAGTATATCTGAAACATTATTTAAATGAGATAATTTGTCCTCTAAAAAAGGAAATATTGAATGAATAGATCCTAAATTCTGAGATTTTGGTATTTCTTTTTCTTCGGAGGAAGATACTAATCGTAGCGAGAATGGAATTTCCACAATGACTGAAAAACCCTTTGATACCATTTGAGAATAAAAAAAATGAGAATAAAAAGAATTGGTGTGTCCACCGAATCTATTTTGATTAGAATCATTAACCAAATAAATCAAAAAATTCTGTTGATACATTCGAATAATTAAACGTTTTACAAGTACTAAACTAAATTTATTGTCATAACCAATAAATTCGATAGGTTCGTAAAAAATCGAACCATTTAAACTATCATCATGAGCAAGTGTGTAAATATACTCCTGCAAGAGAAGCGGATATAGGAAGTGTTGTTGCGGAGATCTATCTTTTTTTAAATACCCTTGTAATTCTTCCATTTACATTTTTCTACTTGAAACAGAGACACAAGACAGGAGGCATTTCTTGGGTTATCAAATGATACATAGTGCAATATGGTCCGAACAGGGTATATAATTACAGTATATATAGTTAAGAAATTAAAGATAGACCCCGGAGACCTAGAATCCAATCAACAGGCTCCTTTTCCTCTCCTTTTCTATACAATAGGTTTTATCCTTTGTTAAAATTACAAGAGGGTAAAAAATCCTTTATTTTTGCAACCCGATCGCTCTTTTGATTTTGGAAAAAATTATATTCTCTTTACTTTATCAGTATACTGTTTCTTCTACACATCCGTCTCCAAGAGAATAGTTAGGATTTTTTTTCATAAAAAAAATAAAAAATAATCAATGATTCACTCGCATAAAAACCTTTTTCTGCACTGGCACTAATCTATTTTTAACATACAAATTAGATCGGGTAATTATTCCAATTTTAAGAATAAATTATTCCAATTTTAAGAATATAAGCTCGTTGCTTTTTGTTTTACCAAAATTAGGGCTAAAAGACGATATCCATTTATTCACTAGACTCAACTGTAAATTTCTTTTGTCTCCTTCCAAAAATAAAAACAATTAATAATATATATATATAGAGTTAAGTTAAGGATAAATTAAATTAAAAGTTCTATTTTAAATTTTAATAAAAAAAAAATTATTACGACATGCTGTTTTTTCCTTCATTACCTTTTAAGATCAGTCGTGGTCTTATATAGACTCTACCAATAGTCTGGACGAATTCGTTGCTTCATCCAAATGTGTAAAAGATCATAGTCGCACTTAAAAGCCGAGTACTCTACCGTTGAGTTAGCAACCCGGATTGTAGATACGATCAAAAAAAAAAAAATTGATCCCATTCCGCCAAAATAATAAAGATTGAACTAGCAACAAATTAAATTTAAAAGAAAGATTTTTTTAATCAATTATAAACACCAATCCACTAAAATAGGTAGGATTGGATTAAAAAATAATAAATTCTCAATAGATATATCTAATATCTATAATCAAAACTTATACCTATTTTTCTCTTGATCCATTCCATTTTTTTTTTTTTTTACGTCTTGTATACCAGTAAATTCAGTAAACACATCCTTATGACTAAGGTGACTAAAGCTAAAGCGAAGGAAAAAAAATAAATATGAGGCAGGAATAAACAGATCCATTTTATTTATCTACGATCAAATTATATTTGTTCGGTACACCATTGTCAATATGATATAGAATGCTGAGAAAAAAATTCTAAATAAATCAAATTAAGGCCTTGTGTTGGATTGGCACAATATAAGTAAAAAAATCAATTTGAATGCAAAAATAAATAAAGGCAGGGTAGAGAAAAATATCGAGTTGATTCAATCAAAAGAGGTACAATAACCGAAATTGACCCTGTCTTTGTCGGTAAATTATATTCCCACAATAACAATAAAAAATAAATAATAAAATAATAAGTGAGCAAAAAAAAGAACAAACAAATTCTGGAGAAATAATTATACAAAGATAAAGATAGATGCTAGTACCCTCTCTTTTTTATTCAATTTTTTTAATTTAATTAAATTAACAGTTAACCCAATATTCCTTCTTTAAATAATTCTGTCTTCCTTAAAATATCATGAACAGTTACTGTGGGTTGAGCGCCATTTTCAAGGAAATATAGAATAGCGGGAACATTTAAATAGGTTTTATTCTTTATCGGATCGTAAAAACCTACCTTCCGAAGATCTCTTCCTTCTCTTCGGGATCGAACATCAATTGCAACGATTCGATAGATGGCTCATCGGGATAGATGTAGATAAACAATGCCCCCCCTAGAAACGTATAGGAGGTTTTATCCTCATACGGCTCGAGAAAAAATGATTCTAATTTATGTATATAACGGCAAATATATTCATAAAATACTGAATAAATAATGAATTAGACTATGATTAAAGTGGTTTTTTCTTCCTCTTTCCTTACGAAAGTTAAAAAGATATCATTCGTACTCATAACTCAAGTTGGGTAATTCTGAGGAAATCCTTAGATATTTATTGAGCCGTCTCTAACCTCTTTTGTTTGTCTCGAATCAATTTTTATTCCGCATTTTGATCCAATTGTTGAGACAATTGAAAATAGTGTTTCCTTGTTCCGGAATCCTTTATCTTTGTTTTGTGAAATCATTGGGTTTAGACATTACTTCGGTGATCCTTACTCCTTTCAAAAGGGCAGCAACATACCTTTTGTTTTTTTTCTTATTTCTTTCTATAGAAAAAAATAAGAGAGATTGATTCCCTTGTGATACACTTTTGATCGAAATAGTTTTATGAATTCCGACAAATATTACTTATTTTCTTTTTTATTTCAAACTTGTTTGAATTTTAACCCTTTTCAATTTATATAATTTATCCATTTATATTAAAAATTTATATTATAGAGGATATATTTACAAAGTTGGTTCAACTTATTGATTTTTATTGTCACTAACCCTAGATTCTTCCCCCCGATAAATGAATCTCAATACTTTCTGCTCGAGCTTCATCATGTACTTTTTATTTAGATTAGAACCCAACACAAATTAGGTTCCTAGTAAAAAGAACAAACTATGTCGAGCCAAGAGCATCTTCATTCTTATAGAAAATGGCGGATGTAAGAATCCACAGTCAATCATGTCCTTCAAGTCGCACGTTGCTTTCTACCACATCGTTTCAAACGAAGTTTTACCATAACATTTTTCTTATTTAATTTCAAACTGATATGGAATTGATTCAATATGAAATCATGAATAGTCATTGGATCAACTGATATATGTATATATTATTATATATTATGATATGGCCGGCCGTATAGTTTTGATTTTATATTATATCTATACATAAAAAAATAAATAAATAAAGAATAAATGAGTTTAGTTTGCTTAAGATTTATTGAAATTTTCAACAGATTGTTCGGGACGATCAATCATGAAGGATCCTTTTTTTTCTTGAACAAATAAATTAAAAACCTCAAAGAAAGGGGCTCTAATGAATTCCCAATTCCAGAATAAAATCTGTTTTTAATCAAATAAACTATTCCAATGACCCACGAAGGTTGGAAAGTTTATCGATAATATATAGATTTATTGCACTTCTTCGAATACCAAAGCAAAGATTTATATTATAAAAATTAAGTTAAAAAATAAAGATCTTTATTTCCAACTGCATTTGACACTTGATTCTGTTTGTAAGAAACCAAAAAAAATTCTTAAGAATCATTCTTAGAATTCAGAACGAAAGATTGTTCTCTTTAACAATTTTTTGTTTAATGTTGGAAACAATGTGATCCAATCTGCCCTTTATAGCAGAAAGGGTCTGGGACGGAAGGATTCGAACCTCCGAGTAACGGGACCAAAACCCGTTGCCTTACCGCTTGGCCACGCCCCATTTAAATTTCTATTCAACACTAATAAATACTAATATTATATTAGTATTGGTTATTCGTCAATTCTAGTATGTAATATATTGTTGCTAGGTTTCTATACATGGAGAGATAGAATCAAAAAATTCATTGATCATTACATTGAATTCTATTAAGATATTGTATGAAAGTATAATTCTTTGTATTCTCGTTTGAGAATTGAAAGGGGTTTTTTATTTGGGATAGTTCAAAGAAAAATAAGGATTTTTTGGCCTGCCTTTTCATTTTTACCTTATATTATAAAAATGACTCAATCAAAATTAAATTATCTAATCTACAAGAACGAAATTTTTGTTATGCTTAATATCTTTAGTTTAATCTGTATCTGTCTTAATTCTATCCCTTATTTGAGTTCGAGTAGTTTTTTCTTCGCCAAATTGCCCGAGGCTTATGCTTTTTTCAATCCACTCATAGACATTATGCCTATCATACCTCTATTCTTTTTTCTCTTAGCCTTTGTTTGGCAAGCTGCTGTAAGTTTTCGATGAAATCTTCAATATTCTCCTAAATTCATGATTTTTTGAAAAAAAAAACACACACTTCATTATAGCATATGCAGTACGAAAAAAATGGGTAATCTATTCCCCTAAAAAAATGATCTTGGAGATTTTGTAATGCTTACTCTCAAACTCTTCGTTTATACAGTAGTGATATTCTTTGTTTCTCTCTTCATCTTCGGATTCTTATCTAATGATCCAGGACGCAATCCTGGACGTGAAGAATAAACATAAGACATTTTTAACTTTGCTTTTTTTAGGAATTCTTTATTCCATATTCCATTAACTATTTTAATCAAGGGATCCAGTGATGAG